CTACTTCAGAGATACCTACTGAAACCTTTTTCAAATACAAAAGTTCCGTATCTTCCCATGAATTAGTCAATTAGGTAGGATTTCTTTGTACAAAATAACAAGACAATCTTACTAACTTTCATCGTAAATTTTGAATACTTATACAAATAAAAATGCGGGAGAGATAAAAAAGATGCAAGGTCCTTTGTCTACTTGGCTAGTCAAGCATGGGCTAATTCATAGATCTTTGGGCTTTGATTACCAAGGAATAGAGACTTTACAAATAAAGCCCGAGGATTGGCATTCCATTGCTGTTATTTTATATGTATACGGTTACAATTATCTACGCTCCCAATGTGGTTATGATGTAGCCCCGGGGGGGCTGTTAGCTAGTGTGTATCATCTTACGAGAATAGAGTATGGTGTCGATCACCCAGAAGAGGTATGTATAAAAGTATTTGCCTCAAGGAGGAATCCTAGGATTCCATCCGTCTTCTGGGTTTGGAAAGGTGTGGATTTTCAAGAACGAGAATCTTATGATATGTTGGGAATTTTTTATGATACTCATCCACGCTTGAAACGTATCTTAATGCCGGAAAGTTGGATAGGGTGGCCTTTACGGAAGGATTATATTTCCCCCAATTTTTATGAAATCCAAGATGCTCATTGAATGTTAAGAAAAAATTTCCACTTATAACTTATAAACGTAATACTAATAAATATACAATTTTGAAAATTTCAAATATTCAAAGACTGTATGTTCTGTTCTAGATTATTCAGAATAATAGAATGGAAGTCTCAGTTATATTTTGGAATTCTCGATAGGCTAGTCAAGAAAGACAACAAAAAAAGACAATTAGGGATTCGTTGATTCTTCCATCCCAGTTATTTGGTTTGTAAGATACTTATTTCCCACGAGCCAAAACAATAGGATGAAACAAAGCAAAGGAATTCTTCATCATAAAGTTTGACTTTGTTTTGTACTGCGCACATTACTTAGAAGATTTTAAAAACTTATGTAGGTAGGAATGAAGAAATCAAATAGGAAAGAAAATACAAAGAAATTAAAGGGTCTGTCATTCTATTTATTTGGATCTGAAGTGAATCTTGTCTATTTCAATTGCTCTTGATTCGACTTTTGATTTTGAGTATCTCAACCAACAAATTTACCCCTTTGAACGCGGCTTTTGAAATAAAGGATTAATATTCTATTTGACTGCGAGGAGAAAAAAAAGATGCAATAGAATCGAATTTTTTTAGATACTTTCTCTACTAAAGTCTACCCATCTATAAAACTATAAAATAAAAATAGATGGGGTATATCTCGTCGAGATGGCTAAAAATATGTATTATTAGCTAAACGATACTCTACATGAATATCGATGTCGATTCATATCAATTAATTTTTTGAAAAGAGACTCGACCAATTTAATCTTTAATTATGTGCCAGGAACCAGATTTGAACTGGTGACACAAGGATTTTCAGTCCTCTGCTCTACCAGCTGAGCTATCCCGACCAGTACCAATGTCACATCCTAATTTTATTAGAGAACGGGGTCTTTGTCAATTAAAAGTACGAAAGAAGATTACAAAGTTTTATATTGGTCCTCGAAGTTCTTGGTCTTAAAAAAATTTTTGTAAATTTAAGTATTCAGTATGAGTAATGATACCGATTCGAAATCGTTCAAATGGGGTTTGGTTTTTCTCAAAGATGTTCATTTGTATATATTATCATATATAATATATGTAATAAGAGAAGGGCATTTCCGCCCAGATCTATTTCTAAACTAAAAGAATCGAATAGAATATAAAAATAGAAAAAAAATAGGGTGGATACATAGGGAATTTTCCACCCCTAACGAGTTTGGGGATAGGCCAAAGAATCGGGTAAGTAAAAAAGGGTCTTTTTGGGGATAGAGGGACTTGAACCCTCACGATTTTTAAAGTCGACGGATTTTCCTCGTACTATAAATTGCATTGTTGTCGGTATTGACATGCAGAACGGGACTCTCTCTTTATTCTCGTCCAATTAATAGTTCTTAAAAAGACCTACAGACTATGGAGTGAATCATTTGATCAACGAATATTCGATTTTTTCTTGAATGTGGAATCGCTTCACACCAATTCTTACATTTTTCATAGAAAAAATACAGATTTATTCGGGTCATCATTAATCATTTGATACAATATTCCATACGTATGTATATACCTTTCTTCTTCAGCCTTTCGGAATTTTGAAGGAAAGATTTATCTACCAACGCAATCAACTCCATTTGTTAGAACAGCTTCCGTTGAGTCTCTGCACCTATCCTTTTTTGCTTTCTGACACGTTCTTTTCGTAAAAAAAATAGGATTTGGCTCAGGATTGCCCTTTTTATTAATTCCAGGGTTTCTCTGAATTGGAAAGTTATCACTTAGTAGGTTTCCATACCAAGGCTCAATCCAATTAAGTCCGTAGCGTCTACCAATTTCGCCATATCCCCCTCCTTTTGTTTTTAGATTAGTAGTTTATTGTGATGTC